AGCAGCAATTCCCCCCTCGATGGGTAAAAAAAAAGAGTAATGTAAGTTTGACTTTGCATGCTTGTATACAAAGTAACAAACTTTATATTTGAATTGGATTTGGATCGGTGAATCATTTTTCAGTCATTTATTGAATGATAAATAACTACAAGTGACGGAGATACGCGATTTAAATAACGAAAGATCCAATATTTTATAATTGTATCTAAAATGACAGGAAAGGTGGAAACAAGACCAGATATAATTTGATCATTATGAGCAAACCCAAAATCCTTGTAGATATAACCAATCATTAGTTTCCAACCGTGGGTTGAATGGAATCCGATACAGAAATCAGTTAATAAAAGAATAGAAAAAGCTTTTATTGTGTCACTTAAATTAGATAGGAATTCTTGAGCCCAAGAGTTAATAATAACAAGTTCCTCATTACCTAAAACGGAATAACTACTTAGAATAAAGAAATAGATTATATTTGTCGAGAAGTGCAAAATCATATGGATACAATCTTCATTGTGCATCTTGATCAATTGGATCGTTTCTTTGTGTATTCCTATATGAAGTTTTTGTAGATGTGTTTCCGGGTATTCTTTTATCATTTCGTCCAACAGGAAGAGTTCCTCTAATTCTATGAATTGTACTAAAATACTCTTTTCTTGAATGACATTCAAGAAAGTTTCGGATTGCCCAGTATTCCACCAATTTGTAACCCAGGATTTCATACTTTTATTAAATGAGAGCGAAATCCACCAGGGCAAAAATATTATAGATGCAAGATATAGAAGGGGAATTAATGCTTTCTTTTTTTTTTTTTTGACATTTTTTCATCATCTGTGAATTGTTAATGAACCCACCTCTTTCATCGACTCTAGGCAATCTAATCTTTCTATCAAGCAGGAGTTCCATTATAAGATAGATAGTAATCCCAGGAATTGATTCTCTGCTTTTTTATTAAGTGCTTAGCCCTTGAATCTAAAATACAGAAGTCAAAAATATGATAAGAATCTACTTCAAATTCGAGTGAAAAATATATAGAATATTATTTCCAGAGATTTCAATTGATCCGATTCGAAGCAATTGTCCTCTTTCGATAAATGCTCAAAAGAACCACTTCAAGTAATGAATATTATTCTATGCGGATTTCGAGACGAAAGAATACTCATAAAAATAGCAAGTAAAAAAAAAATTGTTTTGTTTTAGGTTATGACTCTTACGTATACGCCTGCTTTGGCTCGAAGAATGAATGGGGATTCTGAAGAAAGTTCAGTTAGGTTATGCTCTAGAAAAAATAAAATAGGGTTCTTGACTTGAGTTTTTTCCTCCTGCCGCATTTGATTGAATTTATTCTTCATTTCTCAATTGAATCGGTACGCGCAAGAAATAGGCCAATTCAGCAGCTTTTTGCTCAATTTCTCGCGGAGTCAAATTTTCATCAGTACGAGTCAAAGGAACGGCACCCTGACCTCTGATTTCCATATAAAGGACACGACGAACAGAAATACCTTCTTTAACTTCTATTCTGATAGATTGAATATCCTTGATAAGGAATCGTAGAAAGATGCGACGGTTTTTCCCAGGGAATCCCCAACGAAAAAGACACACTATTCCTTCTTTTTTATCGAATCGATCATAACCACTACCTACATTCCATGCAATTGTGCACCATAAATAGGAACTAATAAAAAGACCTGCAATCCCATAGAAAGACATCACGATTCCTTGCGGAAAAAAAACAATTTGCTGAGACGGAAATAAAGATATCAAATTTCTACCAAGATAACTAGAAGTTCCAACCAATAAAAATCCTAATGAACCAAAAAAAAGGATAAAAGCCCAGCAGAAATTGCTTGTTTTTCTAGACCCCGCTATAAATTCTATCCATATAGATTCTGATGGAAAACTCATACATACCAGATCCAGTTGCATTTTATTGGAATTGAGAGAATAAGCATATACTTTATTTTTATTTTGTATTTTGTTTCCGAAGTAACTCTAATCAGCTAGCACTATTTGTGAACCTTTAGGAATAATCCATCGAATTGCTTAGATCTAAAATCATCCCCTTTCCTTTATAGGATCCCCCATAAAGATCTACATACCTATGATACATGGACTTTACATCATCCATCTGCTCCGATCCCGGTCTATAGCTACAATTCATTTACCCATACATCGTGTTTACGAATACGCATGCCTAAGAGCTTTTTGATTTCTATTCGGAGAAACCACCTGTTATACAATATTCTACTAAATAGATATCCATGATATCTAAGTCTTTAAAAAATAGATCAGATTTTGTCTTGGCCCCATCGCATCTAAAAAATCTTAGTTTTTTGAACATAAAAAGATAAAGAAGCCATTGCAATTGCCGGAAATACTAGGCCCACTAAAGGCACAAAAATAGAGGGTAAACTGTTGAGAGTTGTCATAGAATGGGTACCTCAATGTAATATTTGTACCTGTTATTGTTACTTATAAAGATATCTCAATAATAATTAACAATTATATTAGAATTCGTATATTATACTACTATAAAATGAATTACTAAGTAATAAACTAATTAATTAATATGTAATAAGCGAGTAGATATATATCTAATAAAATAAGTACAAGGACTGTAGAACTAAATAAATGAACTTGACGATCGAAATAGATCTGTATAATAATCCACTTGATTTATTATTCTTAATTTTTTTGATTTATTATTCTAATCTACGAATACACAATAGAAGAAGAATAATAAATCAAAAAAGAGTGTTAGTCAAAATTTTGGAAAAATTCGATTCGTTAGAATTCGATCCCGATCCACGAAGGGAGGGAGAATTTTTATTTTAGTAAAAATATAATTCTCGCGAGATATCGAAAGATCAAAAACTCTATATCTAAATTTTTCTAGATTTGAATTCTATATACATCCGCAAGAGAGGAAGATGGAATTCCTTTTATTTGTCTCGCCTAATTCTAATTTCATTTCACAGAGGGGAAAATTCCCTTTTTATCTTCTTACTAAACTAAAAGATTGCTCATTAGTAATCAGTAATATCGCTAAAAATAATAATAAGAATTCGCAAAATTCTTTCTACAATTAAATGTTATGTTACAAAGTAAAGAAAACCCCATTAGTCCTATTTTGATTCTGATAAACTAACTACAACTACCTTTTCCATACAAATAAAAAATGGAACTTATTTATAACTTAAGGCTCTACCTGATTTGTAGTCAAAGGAAAAAAATTGTGGAGCTGAAATAACTCACTCAGAACACCTTTTAAAAGCTTGCGTGGTACAATTAGATCGAATAAGCCCTTATCGAATAAATATTCAGCCTCCTGTGAACCCTCGGGTACTGTTGTATTCAATGTTTGTTCAATTACTCTTTTACCCGCAAATGCAATATAGGCATCGGGTTCGGCAATAATTATATCCCCCAACATACCAAAACTAGCGGTTACTCCACCAGTAGTAGGAGATGTAAGAATAGATACATAGAATAACTTTTTTTTTGATTGATAATCATATAAAGCGGAAGATATTTTAGCCATTTGCATCAAGCTTAAACTTCCTTCTTGCATGCGTGCTCCTCCGGAAGCACACACTAGAATAAGAGGCAAAGATTTATTTGTAGCGTACTCGATCAAACGTGTGATTTTCTCACCTACTACGGATCCCATACTACCTCCCATAAACTGAAAATCCATAATGCCGATTGCTATAGGAATACCGTTTAGTTGACCTGTACCTGTTTGAACAGCCTCAGTTAATCCTGTCTTTCTTTGATAAGAATCAATACGATCTTTATAAGATTCCTCTTGATCTTGATCAGATTCCTCAGGATCTTTAGAAGATTCCTCTTCAGAATCAAATTCCCCCTCTTCAGAATCAAATTCAACCTCGTCAGAATCAAATTCGCCCTCTTCAGAATCAAATTCAATGGGATCCAGAGAGATCATGTCTTCATCCATAGGATTCCAAGTGCCCGGATCAATCGAAAGTTCGATTCTATCTAAACTGTTCATTTTCAAATGATAGCCACAGTATTCACAAATATTCATTTTTGACTTCAAAAATTTCTTATAATTTAATCCATAGCAATCTTCGCATTGAACCCATAAATGCTTGTATTTTTGAGTTCCATTTAAATCATTAGATTCTTTTTCGATAGTTAAATCATTATCACTCGCACTAGTTTTTGTATTGAAATTATCGTCTTGACTATTACTTCTGCTTTCATCACAAACGGAATTTAAAATGGAACTCTCATTGGAATTGTCACTCGTAATGGAACTCTCATTGGAATTGTAACTCTCACCGCTAATGAAACTGTCAATACATATTTGAGAACGAAGATAAGAGTCAACGCGACTATTAATGTAATTAATCCAACTAGAGTTACTACTATAATTACTATGACTAGAAAACACACTTTCTAGTTCACTCAAAAAAGAATGATCATTGTCAATCTCAAAAATTTTATTTTCAATATCAAAATATATGGAATAAGTATTCCGATTACTATCCCTAATTAAAAAAGTTTCATCAGAAATGAAATTCCGAATGTCTATGTCTTTGCCGGCGATTAAATGATCAAGAGTACTGTAATAACTAGAATTCTTACCCTGAATGTTTTTATCTTCTTCTGTATCATTTCGAACCGGGTCTTTGCTTATACTAGGATTTTCTATAGGACCAAGGCTATCCATTGATCTACTTAGTCCGCATCTGTATTCTAATTTCCCCTTAGCCAATATTGAATTGAACCAAAATTTTTCCATAGAGCTTTTTTGCCTCTATTTATATGAAAGTACAATAGATGAATAGTCATTCAATAAAAAATAAAATTAATTGAATATTGGATTTCCTAGCAGAATAAGCATATAGACACAATCACCAGAATTATTAACTAAATAAAATAATGAGTGAATATTGAAAGAAATGATTCTACTTTATGTTTGTTTGTGAGAACTCGGAGTTTCTCTTCAGTCTATCTGATGGAACCTTTGTCCA